TTTCTCTAGCAAAGCACCGGGTTTCTAAATTCTCATAGGGCCCCCCTGGAATTCCTTCCAGAGCTTGTTGAATAATTTTTATAGATTCCGTCATTTCACCGATTCGGACTAAATAGCGAGCTAATGAATCTCCTTCTTTTTGCCAATGGATTTCCCAATCCAATTCGTCGTAACATTCATAATGATCAACTTTACGAAGATCCCATTGGATTCCGGAAGCTCGTAGCATTGGTCCCGATAAACCCCAATTTATTGCTTCTTCTGGACCAATAATGCCTACTCCCTCAACTCGTTCTAAAAAAATAGGATTTCGCGTAATAAGTTTTTGATATTCCGAAACCGCTGTTAAAAAATAATCACAGAAATCCAAACATTTATCTATCCATCCATAAGGTAGATCGGCCGCTACTCCTCCGATACGAAAATAATTATGCATCATTCTCATACCGGTGGCAGCTTCGAATAGATCATATACTAATTCTCTTTCTCTGAAAATATAGAAAAAAGGAGTCTGTGCACCAATATCTGCCATAAAGGGGCCAAGCCATAACAGATGAGAAGCTATACGACTCAACTCTAACATAATTACTCTGATATAACTGGCTCTTTTAGGTACTTGAATATTTCCCAACTGTTCTGGTCCATTTACGGTTATTGCTTCTGTGAACATAGTAGCTAAATAATCCCAACGTGTTACATAAGGTAGATATTGTATAACTGTTCGATTTTCCGCAATTTTTTCCATTCCTCTGTGTAAATAACCCAATATTGGTTCACAATCAATAACATCTTCACCATCTAGAGTAAGGATGAGCCGAAGAACACCATGCATTGATGGGTGGTGAGGTCCCATATTGACTATCATGAGGTCTTTTCTTGTAGTTGTTACATTCATAGGTTATTCCTCGATTCATTCTTTCATGAATTGCTGAAAATGAAAAGAAGTTTATTAAAATTCAAGATCTAATAAAAAAATCAAATAATTCAAATTCCTTTTTCACTTAACGAGTTTTTGACTCCCGAATATCCAGGTGACTAATTAATTCTTTATAACGTATTCTATTTTTCTTTGACAAATAAGACAGCAGTCGTTGGCGTTTTCCCAGGATTTTACGTAAACCTCTCTGAGATAAATAATCTTTTCGGTGCAATTCCAAATGGGAAGTCAGTCTTCGTATCTTATTGGTGAAACGAAATACTTGAAATTCAACGGACCCCCTGTTTTCTTCTTTTTCTTCTTGTGAAATAACTGAAATGAATGAATTTTTTACCATAAAACGGATTTTCTATCCTCTTTTTTTTAATGTATTTTACTGATCAGTAAGAATAATGCTAGTCATTTTAATTTTGATCAGTAAGAATAATGCTAGTCATTTTAATTTTGATCAGTAAGAATAATGCTAGTCATTTTAATTTGGTATACACAATAATCTTAATTTCTTTATGAACTCCTAATTTTATCAAATAAAATTAATCAATCCAATTTTCTTTTCCATTTTATTCGTGTAGGAATAGAGGAATAGGAATATGAAAATTAGTATAGGAATAGGAAAGGGTGATATATTTCTACATTTAGAAAAGAGAAAAAATTTTGGATCGAAATCTAATAATAAATAAAAAAAGAAAAAAAAAGAAGATTTCGTTAATCATTTATAGATCTATTGGATATTGATAAATGCATTGAATTAGTATTTATGTATCAGACTGGAAGGTAAAACAATACATAGGTGCAACTCCTTTTTTCATATACCATACATATATGGTACAGAATATATATGAAAAACGCATAATTAACAAATTAGCAATCGTGGATACATATGTATCCTTATCATAGTGAAGCGGCTCCCATTATTGGTATCAAACCAATATCGATTCATACAAGATAAATCTTCTAAGCGATAATTAGGCCAAAGAAAGAACTTTAATTTAATTAGTTTCTTTTTATCAAAATGTTTTCTTTTATCCAAAAATTCACCCCAGTTTTTTATGTTGTTGCAAAATACTGGATTTTTATGAATACCATTTCTCTTCCTCGAATTGAAACAAATTAGAATTCTTAATTCTCTACGTCCTTTAGTGGATAAAACTTTTTCGGGAACAAACAACAAATCATAATTATTTTTGTATCTATTTTCAGCCATTCTTTGATGTCTTGCAATGGATTTATCCAAATTAATCTTAGCAACATAGCTTTTTTCTCGGTATATTTGATTAATTTTGGGCTTACTCTTATGAAACAATGAAATATTTAGACTTTGATACATAATCAATTGTCCATCATTTTTTATAGACAAACGAACTGGTTCGATAATTAATATACCCTTTTTCATTAATTCTGTAAGAGTTAAATCCTTTTGAATCATCAAAATATCTAAACTCATTTCTCCCCTTTGAATAGAGGATATAGCAATTTCTCTTGGATTTATCAGTCTAAGTAGGAGACAATATACTTTGATATTATTGATCATTTTTTGATTTAAAGAATCATCCCATCTCAATTGAAAACGTAAATACCTTTTTAGGAAAAAATCAAGCTCGGCTTCCGTGTTGCTCTTATATTGTTTTTTCTTTCTACGTTTTTTCATATCGGAGCTTGCATAATCTTCTCCAATATCTTTTTCTTGGTTTGAGAGAAGTGATCCAAGATTCGCTTGATTTTGTGCATCTGATTCAAGATTATCTCGAATTGCGTATTCTTTTTCTTCTTGATTTCGATTCTCTAATTCAATCGATTTTTTTTCATTCGAAAATAGAAAAAGATCCCTTTTGTTCTTTCTAGTGATGTTTTTATTTTCACTAACATTTTCATTAAAATTTAAAAGAAGTAGTTGGATTGGTATGATCCACGGTTTCATAAGATATGTATTATAAAGCAGCACAAATTCTGGAAAGAACCAAAGGTTTCGATTTGATATGGGACGACTTAGTATTTCTTCATTCATTCCCATCCAATCAAAAAGGTCTTTTTTTTTGTTGGATGCCGTAATTCTTCCATTTTGGGAAATTTTAAGATAAAAAAGACCTTTTTGATCCATTTTATCAATTATTTGATAATTATTAACCCCAGTCTTAGTATTTTTATTACTATTGGTATCGATATCAATCCAGGACTCAATATTGACTTTATTTCGAAGACAAAAACAAAAATCGAAAATTCTCCAATCAAAATATTTTCTATCTGTAAATTTATCCAGATTTAGAATATCATCATCTTCTAAATTAATAGGGATAATACCTCCTGGCATATTAATTAATTTACTTTTTTTATATATCTTGTTGTAATTATAAGAAATCTCTTGTTTATTATTTAAACGTAATGGTGATACATAAATATGTGAATCCTTCTTATTTTCATAATTAATCGATTTATATGAGAAAAGGTCATATCCATAGTATTTTTGAAGGTTATATTTTGAATTTGATAATGAATTTGATTCAAAATCATTTAATTTTTTGTAATTAATTAATATTAATTGATCTTTTTCATCTGAATGCCTTTTGTTTAAATCTTTATTTTGCACTATACGTGCTTGATTGAATCTATTTCGGCATTTGTGTGGTACTAATAGATACCATCTAATCGAAGATAAATCATATTGATAATGACCCCTTAACCAGTTTTTCCATTGAATCATTTCCATTTCCGAATTCAAAATATTTTTATGTTTTAATTCAGAATAAAAAATTGTTTCAAAATAATCCTTTATTTGATTCTTAAGAAAAAAAGATGTTCCGTGATAGTGAAGGCCATATCTTAACTTATATAAATTACAAATTTGCGTTTGATATAATTGGTAAAATACATATCCTTGTGAGAAGGAGGATAAGAAAATCTTTGAATTTTTATTACTAATATCCGAAATTGATTTTTTTATAGTCCAAATAAAAAGAAAACGAATTGTATTAAAAGGAATTGTATTTTTATTTGTTTTAGCAATTTTTTCTTTATTTGTTTCATTATTGTAAATGTATTTATCGATCATTTTTTTTGAATTATCAAAAAAAAGTTGTATAGTGATCCTCGGACTATTAATGATACAGAGAAGTATATCTATATATATACTTTCAATTAAAAATTTGAAAAAAGAATATGATTTACGGATTAATCGAACATTTCTTCTTTTGAATTTCTTTAATTTCTGCCAAATATTTTTTATTGATGCTAATAGTTTATTAGGATAACTTATTTTATTAGAACTAATATTTCTATTGATTTCCGGAGTTAAAAATCCTTTTTTCTTATCTTTTGTAATTTTTTCTATTTGATTCCTGATTGTGCTGGTTCTATGAGCCAGATCTTTCATTTTTTTTTCTGTCAATGAAGAATCTGTCAAATCCATAAATCGAATTTGAATGGACGATTCATTAATCATCCCATTACTGATTACCCCATTTTTTTCTTTTTTAGTTTCACTCAATTCATATATTTCTCTTAATCCAAATAATTGAATTGGGTTTCTTTTGGAAAGTTCTTTTATTATTCCTTTAAAAAATAGAATGGTTTTCATGACCCATTTTTTTCTTTCTTTTGAAAAGGAAAAAAAAAAATGGATTCTTTCTTTTAAAACCTGTATAACTAAAAAAGAATTCTTTTTCAATTTGATAATTTTTTTTCTGAGTTCTTTAAAAATGGGTTCAAAAAATGAACGTTGTTTTCGGGGAGAACCAAAAGGAAGTTCAGTTTCCATTCCCCAAACTGTTAAAAAACAAAAATCGTTTTTTTGCTCTTTATTTCTCAGCAGATCTTTCTGGGGGGGTGGCACCTTAGATCTGTGCCAAGGTTTAAGGCAAAAAGGAAATAGGATCTTTATCTGAATACCGTCTGTCAACCAATTTTTTGGAAATTCGGTTTCTGATAATTGAATACCATTATAGGTGCATTTAACATGCATTTCTCTATTCCAATCTTTTAAGTCTTCGGACCACTCGGGAAATTGAAATAATAACATACGGGCTATATTTTTAGCTATTATCAATGAAGGGAATAGAATATATTTTCT